GCCCCGTCAGTCCCGACGAATCCAATAAATCCATCAATTAACAATTAAACTCTCTTTTTTTTCTTTCCTTTTGCATTTATTATCATCAAACAAAAAGTATTGATTGGTGGTATAAAGATATATTTGGATTAGTACAATTGTTGGTAGCATTATATTCAGGATTCCAAGACATATCGAGTTTTATTTTTCGATTGTTCATAATGGAATATGTACAGAGAATATCGCAGGGTTCTTGGTAGCACATACACAAATGGAATTCATTTATTATAATGACCCAAATTCAAAATAAAGGGAATCGAATCCCCCCCATGAGCTACGTTTCCAAATTAAATTATCTCTGTTTCTGCTTATTATTTGGGGTAACCTCAATTAGTAAATTTACTAATTTAAATTTGAAAAATCTATTTCATTCAAATTGCACACTGAACTTTATATATATATGTGTCCTAGTCCTAATATAATAATCTGAGGAAAGAGGATAAAAGAAAGATAAAGATCGTCCCTATTTATTATATTTTCGAAGTCTCATCGACATCAAAAACGCTACTATAATGGTAAAATATTAGATACTTTCGACTCGGATTCATTTTTATCACACCTCTTTGTCTTCAAAGAAAATTAGATCATTATAAAAAAAGAGTTTAGAACTGAACTTCTTTCTTTTTCCATTTCACCTCTATTGTTTATTTTGGTTTGTGGCTAATGGAAGTGGAAGGGTCATTCGAGAAATATCATCTCATCGGATAATGATACACGAAAGGCGTAGGATAGTTTATCGAAAAGAAAAAACGGAACAGTAAATAAAATAACTCCTGATTGGATCAAGAATCCCATTTTTCATTTGATTCGGTGTGGATAAAAGATCTTTTTATGGTATACTATTCAATTCTCGACGATGAATTTATTTGATAGCTCAACTATTGTTATTTATGATATTGATTCGATTCAATACCATCGAGAGGGAGTTCATCCATTGAATTGACAGGCAAAAGATTTATCATCTCTATGGGATTAAATCCCGAGTTATTGTGAAATAAAATTAAACTAAAAAAAAACGATTAGATTATGGAAGTAAATATTCTTGCATTTATTGCTACTGCATTGTTCGTTCTCGTGCCTACTGCTTTTCTACTTATCATTTACGTAAAAACAGTCAGCCAAAATCAAAGTAAAAATGATTAAGAAATTTGACCGAAACTTGACTTCGGACGAAAAGGATTTAAATTCCGCGTCTTAAATGAAATGCGCGGACTAGAATTGTCAGTATTCTATGCGATCCGATAGTATATGGTAGAAAGAAAGATTCATATATTTCTTTCTACCATATCTATCGAAAAAGTAAGATCAATGAAGGAAGTTTTATTAAAAAAATCAAGTCGTTTTTTTTTAGTTTAGCGTTTTAAAGAGGTAAAAGAGGTAATTGATTGAGTCACTAACAGGAGTTCTGGAGTTCTATGGGAATCCAATTTCAAAAATAAGAAAACAAGCGGTAAATGGCCAATATGAAACTCTCCTAAGGCAAAATACATAGTTTTTTGTTAGACAATTTATATTGTTTCTCAGAACAAGTGTCTAGACACTTACCGGAACGGTTCCTTCTTTGAACAGTAAAACAAATACAAATTTGATCTTCCTCATTGTCTATTTATAATTCTATGAAGAGCCTATCGTTGAAATCGAAAATTTAGAAAGAATTGGTGGGAATGATTGAAAGAGTATTATTTATATAATACATTAATTCCACTCGAATTCAATGGACTTTCAAAATAAATATATTTTTATTTAAAATCGTTAAAAACAAAATTTCAGAATGATCTATAAAACAATTGATAGAGTTTTTTTCCTCAACTCAATTAAAAAATAGTACCTCTAGAGTCCACTTCTTCCCCATACTACGAGTGAAAGAGAAAATGTAAAGACTACCATTAAAGCAGCCCAAGCGAGACTTACTATATCCATGTGAATTATGTCCCCTATTTCTATGAATATGAAGGAATTATTCTATTATTACTCACTAATAATAGTGGAATCAATGGTGCAGAGTCAAAAATATATTCTGACCCAACACTATTGATGAATCAATCAACGAAATAGATTTGTATTTATAAAAAATTCCAATTATCTATTCAATAGAATATTGATTCAATGCCTGAGCATTCAGAGACTCTCGTGAGTCCGTATCGAAATTCCGCCCCTTACATCACTATAATCTTTCCTTGCATCTAGACTTCAGGGATTTCTCATTTTTTACGAGCAACCTATACCTGATGCTTGCTTCGAATCAAACAAGTACAAAAAATACCCTTTCTTCTGCTGGGGAATAATGGAGCCAGTTCTATTAGCAAAAGAGTTAAATCAGCAGAACAGAATAGCAGATTTTGAGTATTTGGTTGATTAGGCGACACCCAGATTTGAACTGGGGAAAAAGGATTTGCAGTCCCCCGCCTTACCGCTCGGCCATGTCGCCAAAAGAATACAAACTAGATTCAATTTTTCCCTT